TCTGAGGTTGAATCATATCATTTTTTCATTCTTACAATCTAAAGGGCGAAGAAAAAAAGAAATATTTTTTGTCCACAAATACAAAAAGAAACCTGCGTTTTTCTTTCATTCCTAAGATTCCCTTCGGTTGGTTCTAGATTTTTCTTCTATCTCCGAACTAATGAATTGAGTTCGTATAGGCATTTTGGATGCTGCTATTGAAATAGCTTTTCTGGCAATATTTTTTGTTACTCCACCCATTTCATAAAGTATTCGACCGGGTTTCACAACAGCTACCCAATATTCAGGGGATCCTTTTCCCGAACCCATACGTGTTTCCGCGGGTCGTACAGTAACTGGTTTATCTGGAAATAGACGGACCCATATTTTTCCACCACGACGTGCTTTTCGTGTCATTGCTCGTCGACCTGCTTCTATTTGTCTAGATGTGATCCAAGCAGGTTCAAGTGCTTGAAGAGCATATTTACCGAAACAAATATGATTACCTCGATAAGATCTTCCCTTCATTCTTCCTCTATGTTGTTTACGGAATCTGGTTCTTTTGGGGTTATAGTTGATGGTTGTTTCTGAATTCCATCTCTACTACAGAACTGGACGTGAGAGTTTCTTCTCATACAGCTCCTCGCGAATCACGATTTCCAAATTTGGATTTTTAATAAATTCATTAAGATAGACAAAAAATAAAGTTAAGATATATATCTGAGGAATACGAAGAATCATTAGTCATTTATATATCTTGTTTGAATAGAATAGAGAATTCAACATTTTAGTTTTAAAAATATTGTATTATTCTAACGAATCCTTATTCTGTCTTTTATCCTATTGCTTTTGCAATAAAAAAAGAAAGTTTTCGCGGGCGAATATTGACTCTTTTCAATTTCTATTTTAGTTGTAGGGCTAACTCGTAACGTCTCAGATCTCAGAATAGATGAATTTTTTTCTGGCTCATTCCGCCATCCCGATCAGTGAATCATTAAGATTTTTAGAATCTTTTGCATTCACGGGTTCCCTCGTTCCCATCGCTTCCTACTTAATGGTTAGGTCCGAATTTGACAATGAAGCTCATAATACTAAAATGAGGTCTTGAGCCATTCTTCTCAGTCTTTATTGGCTCGAAGCTCTTTCTTTTTTTCTTCTATTCATTGATTTATTTAATTTATTAATATTAAGGTATGGATAAAATATTAAGTAAGGTATGGATAAAATATTAAGGTATGGATAAATCAGTATTCATGCTTTATTACACTGCCTTTTATGATAGACCTTACATATTGGAATTTTAAATCATTGAGATTCTTTTTCTCTCTTTCTCTCCTCCTTCCATTTATCCGCATCTTTTTTCGCTATTTTTTTGCTTTGCAACTTAGAATCTTTTTTGTTTGTGCAAAAAAAATGGCAGTTGCTACAAAGATATGACCTATAACTATCTATCATATCGTGACTGTTTCTTTAGATTCAGATAATGCGAAGGGGTTGTTTATTAGTTCATACTACAATGGGTCTGGTTTAATCCTAACCCTAAAAAATCAACGAGTCACACACTAAGCATAGCAATGAGAATTAGATCAAAAGGTCAATTGAATTTTTATTCAACCCTATAGAATTCAGTAAGTATTAGAAATTAGAATTGCTCCCTTTGATTGACCAGAAAAAGAATGACCGAGGTTCTTTGTTTCATTACTACTGGGGAAGGATAAGTACTAAGGGTTTAATTAGACTTCGTCTAGAAATATCCAAATTTTTATGCCTAAGACCCCATAGATAGTTCGAACTGGATAAGAACAATAATCAAATTTAGCTCGAATAGTTTGTCGGGGAACCCTTCCTTCTCTGATCCATTGCACACGTGCCATTTCTTTTCCGTCAAGGCGCCCTGCAATTTGTATTTGAATTCCTTTTGTATCTGCTTTTTCGGCTAATTCAATAGCTTTTTTCATTGCTTTTCGAAAACCCTATTTTTTAATGGCTATAAATTCGGCAAGAATCTTAGGGTTTCCATAAGGTTTTTCAATTCTTGTGATAGCAATGTTCAGTTTTTGGTTTACACAATTCAATTCTTTTTGTAGAGTCATTTGTAATTCTTCGATTCTATTTTCTATTAATACTTCTTCGTTTTCTTCCTTTCGTTTTGGACATCCCATAAAGATTATGACTTGGATCAGATCGATATTTTTTTGAATATCTATACGTGCAATTGTCTCGACGCCAGAGGATATTATCCGTACATAATTCTTGATAAAATCTCTTATTGTTTGATCTTCTTGTAGACTTTCAGAATAATGTTTTGGTTTTGAAAACCAAAGGGAATGATAACCTTGGGTTGTACCAAGTCTGAAACCAAGTGGATTTATTTTTTGTCCCATAAACCCCTCCTATTATTATTATCGAGATCATAATATGCCATAGCTATAGAATTTTTTTTCCATCTCGGTTTTTTTAATGAATTTAGCTCTACAGATTCAGAATCGTCTAAAGATATATCTTTCAGTACAATAGTTATATGGCAGGTGTGTCTTTTTCTCGGATAACTACGTCCGCGAGCTTGAGGTTTGAATTTCTTTACGGTCTTCCCCTCATTCACTTCGGCTTTACTTATAAATAAATTTTTTTCATAGGAAGCCATAGTGTAACTAGCGTTTGCTGCTGCAGAATAAACCAATTTCAAAATGGGATAACTTGCTCGATAGGGCATGAGTTCTAATATCATAAGTGTTTCCTCATAGGAACGCCCACGAATTTGGTCAATTACTCTTCGTGCTTTGTCAGCCAACATAGCTATATGTTTACCTAAAGCGTATACTTCTGGTTTTTTTTCTTTAGTACCTGGTTCATAAAGTTTCGCTCCTACTAATAATCATAAATATATTAATAATCATAAATATATATACTTTTTTGAGTATTCATATTACCGACGAGATCCTTTATCTCTTTTTGTGTGTCCTCGGAAATTTAAAGTAGGTGCAAATTCTCCCAATTTGTGTCCTACCATATGATCCGTTATATAAATAGGCAGATGCTCTTTTCCATTATGGATGGCAATAGTATGACCAATCATTGTCGGTATAATGGTGGATCCCCGGGACCAAGTTATTATTATTTCTTTTTCCGCTTTTCTATTAAGCTTATCAATTTTTTTTAATAAATGATTAGCTACAAAGGGATTTTTTTTTAGTGAACGTGCCATAGCTTACTCCTATATATATATTTATATTTTATATATATATTTATTTTTTTTTTTTTGAAGAAATAAATTCGATTTTCTCTACTACTTACTACGGCGACGAAGGATCAACTTATCACTATATTTATTCCTTTTTCGACTTCTTCGTCCAAGTGCAGGATAACCCCAGGAATTTGTGGGTTTTTTTCTACCAATTGGGGCTCTCCCTTCACCACCCCCGTGGGGATGGTCTACAGGGTTCATAGCTACTCCTCTTACTACAGGACGCTTACCGAGCCAACGCTTGGCTCCGGCTCTACCCAAACTTTTTTGGTTCACCCCAACATTCCCCACTTGTCCAACTGTTGCTGAACAGTTTTTAGAAATCAAACGGACCTCCCCAGAAGGTAATTTTAATGTGGCTGATTTTCCTTCTTTTGCAATCAGTTTCGCTACGGCACCCGCTGCTCTAGCTAATTGCCCACCCTTTCCGAGTGTGATTTATATGTTATGTATAGCCGTGCCTAAGGGCATTTCGGTCAAAGGTAGGGCATTTCCGATTTTGATAGAAACCTCTGTACCAGAAACAATGGTATCTCCAATTATGGCCCCTCTGGGATGTAAAATATATCTCTTCTCACCATTCCCATAGTGTATGAGACAAATGTGTGCATTTCGATTAGGGTCGTATTCTATCGTTACGATTCTACCATATATGTCTTTTTCATTCCGCCGAAAATCTATTTTACGGTATAGACGCTTATGACCTCCCCCTCTATGCCTTGCGGTAATGATTCCTCGGGCATTACGTCCTTTACCACAATGATGCTGTCCATAGATCAAATTCTTTCCTCGAGTGGATTTCACTTGACCGTTTACGGTTCCATTGCGTGTGCTTGGGGTATAAGTTTTGTAGAATTGTATCACCATGCTATTAAGTATTTTGATTTAAGTTCTTTTCTTTCTAAGAGCTAAGAGGTGGAATAGAATAACCCGGTTCAAGCGTAATGATCATACGTTTGTAATGTATTGTATGTCCCACAATAGAGCCTATTCTTCTACTCTTTGCCGTAAGGCGATGACTATTCATAGCTTTTACCTTGACACCAAAAAAGCGTTCGATCCAACGCTTGATTTCTGTCTTAGTTGATCCTGATTCGACATTAAAAGTATATTGATTTTTCCCCAATAACCGAAAACTTTTGTCTGTAAATACTGCATATTTGATTCCATCCATAAATTAATTTTCTTCCTTATGAGTTCAAGTCTCAAAGTCTCAATAAGAATGCTAGTTCTTACTGTTCATATAGTTCATATATCTATTATAAATTATAATATTATAGATTATGATATGCATAATAATAAGATATGATATAGATCAGTATAATCTATCGAAAATATATAATATATAGGTATTGAATGATATGTTCTGATATTGACTTTCTGATATTTTTCAGATAGAATAGATCTGAACCACATCAATTCAATTATTAGGGATTTACTAATACAGAACCGATTTCAATAGATTTATTGGAAGGTTCTGATGGTGTGCATCCAGTAGGAATTGAACCTACGACTTCGCCAATTATGAGTTGGGCGCTTTAACCGCTCAGCCATGGATGCTTAACAGGCACTCTCGTCCATAGTGCCAATTCAATATAAATCAACTGGAATTAAAAATTCTAATACATAAGAAAGAATTCGCATAAATAAAATAACATAAGAAAGAATTTACATAAAATAACATAAGAAATAAAATCTTTACAAGGAGGGATAAATATGACTCAATTCAAGTTCTGCATTTTCGAATTGAGAGAGATCATGAGAGAGCTCAAGAATTCTCACAATTTTTTAGATTCGTGGACCCTTCAGTGGGATCCTTCATTCACATTTTGTTGGACCAAGAACGTTTTATAAAACTCTTTGATCCACGGATTTTGAGTATCCTACTTTCACGCAATTTCCAGGGTTCAACAAGCAAGCGAGATTTGACGATCAAGGGAGTAATATTCTTTGGAGTAGCGGTCCTTTTCTATCGTATTAACAATCGAAATATGATTGAAAGAAAGTTGATCCATATTGAGACACTTTCAGCAGACGATAATAAAGCTGTAGTGAAAGAGAAAGGAAAGGGTTATTTAGAATACAATTTATTCGCTGTATGTGATTTTGACTTACGTCTTATCCCGTTGAAACTCAATCTTCCAATGGTTTGCAAGCCATTAAATTGGGTACACATATCGGAGATTTCTTTTTGACTTTGAGATAAGGAAGCCTTTTGTGTTATCGGATATGGTAGGCGGTTACTTAAGCTGTCCTACCTTAGATATATATAATAGTTTTAGTCTGAAATCATCCTTAAATAATAGGTTTAGTCTTATATCATCCCGTGACCTAAGCAATTTCAATATTGAATTAGACGATGATAGGTATAAGGAAATGTGCAACATATTTTTTGGGCTTCAGAAACAAGGATTTCAGATAAATCCTAATGGAGTTCATTAAGAATCATCGTGCTACTTTATAAAAAGTAGGCCTTCTTATGCCAGGAATACTAGCACACGTGAATCTGAAAGAAGCCTATGATCTTATGAGGAAATATTATTTCCTGAATAAGGATATAAAGAACGTTTGTAGCCTTAGTGATCTCTTAAAGGAATTAGCTAATAGGGTGCAGACTGCAAGGTATGAAGATTTCATAATCAGGCTAGCGTCCGCATACGAGGGTTATGTCTTTTATCTGCCTGCCTTTATGGACTTCCGTGGTAGAATCCACCGCAGTGGTATCCTGCATTTTCATGAGCGTGATTTAGCTAGAAGTTTCATAGTCTTTGCCAACAATCATCAAGAAGGAATCAACCAGTCTAAAAGGACATAGTAGCCACATCAGCTGCCTTTAAGTATAAGAAATTCGATCTTTATGATGATGCTCTTAAATGGTATAAGGAAAACCAGAGTTTGATCTATGCTTCTGATGAGAGTTTAATATGCTTCGCTAAGGGTGCTAGTGATCCATTTCAGTTCATAGCCAAGGTCATGTGTAACGATAGAGTTCAAGAATATAATAGGATACCAATAACTCAAGATGCTGCTGCCAGTGCTTATCAGATCATGAGTTATTTATTGCTTAACGAAGAAATGGCTAGGAGAACTAATCTTATTCCCCACCCTGATGGGAAAATACAAGATGTATACATGTACTTGCTCCATGATTTTAAGGAATTTTTGCATCATAGAATAAATGATAAATTACAGATGGAAATCATTGAATCTAAGTTAGATAGAAAGCTCATCAAAAGTCTATTCATGCCATTGATCTATGGGAAGACATTGATCAGCATGGATAAGGATATTAGGCTAAAATATGGTGAATTACTTAGTAGAAAGGATAGCTATAACCTCGCTAAACTTAGCAATGAATTTTGGATACATAAATATCCAGACATAGTAGATTTTTTGAAGTTGAGATCCATCATTAGTTGGTTTTATTCTGTAATGGATAGAGCTGTTGTCTATAGTGTACCATATTTCACTACAAAACAGGATTATATGTCTTTCGTAAAAGAAGAGATAATGGTTTATGAAAGGACTACCAAAAAGAGACGACGGGTTACTCTAAGAGTACCTACTATGAATAGGGATAAGCGAAAGACTCAATCCTCAGCATGCGCTAACTTTATTCATCAGAAGGATGCATACATAGCCATGAAAGTTGTGGAATCATTATTGAGTCAACGTGCACCTATATATACGGTACATGATAATTTTATAACTACTTCGCCTTACGTAAGAATAGTTCCAGATATATATACCAATGTATTTATTAATATGGTACATCCAATCAAAATCATCAATGATTTTATTAATCAAAATCTGATTGACCCTTCATCACCCTTTAAAAGTCAATACTATCACATGTTAGAATATCCTATACCATCAGATGATCTTACAGATTTAATGAATTCACTTTTACCAGAATCTCTAAGTAAAAAAGATAAAAAGATATGGGATAAAAAGGTATCCGAGTTTGTTAAGTATTACAACAACTATGTATATGCTGTGTGCAGTAATAATAATTGGAATCAATTTCAGACGCTTCTAGAGAACAGAAGTCATAATTACAGCGTACATTACTAATGAAACGGACCTGCCTGTAGATATTCTAAGGGAAAGGGCCCTTTCCAACTTATTCATCAGGTTTTGGTCTATGATCCTTAGCCTTCTTAGTCTTAGCCTTAGCCTTCTTAGCCTTAGCCTTGGTCTTGGTATTGTTGAGAGTTGGTTTGGTCTTTTGACCTTCCGTAGGGGACTGACTGACTTCTTCCTGTTTTGTACTTTTCTCTGTAATCACAGGATTTTTAGCCTTTTCCCTCAATAGTTCTGATATGTAAATAGTGGTTGCATCTTTACTCCCTAAGTCTATTACTTCTCTTGGTCGTGTGTCTATCCAGACATTATTATCATCATAGACATTCTCTCTTTTCGTACTCAGTTGTAGTCCGAGCGATATAAAAGCATTGTCTTTTTCAGTAGTTTTTTCATCGGAAGCTGCGAGACCAATGAGGAATTCTGTAAATGCATGACCCCTCTTTATCACCGCCACCCAGCTTTCAATGTTATGGGTTTGCGACAGTAGCACCATTCTCCGCTGTTTTCTCAGTTGCTGGCTTGGGATGAAATTCCATATGATTCGTGGACCGATAGCCTCAAGTGCTGATTTTCCTGAGCGAGTCACTCGTTTGGTAAGGATTCGTTAAGCAGCCCCGAAAGCATTCCATTCCGTCCTAAAGAGTCGGTGCTAGCTTCTTCCCTTGAGTTGTCTGCTTTGTTTGTCAGTCTTCTTGTATTCGTGTGTGAGGCTAGCCTCTGCCCGGGAGTCTTCGAAGTCAGGTTCATGTTCACTCCTTTTGATTTGAGTAAGCGCCTAATTCCTATAGCTTGGGACTGGGGCTTGTAGTACCCTTCCTTCTAATCGGCTAATCCTTCTTGCTGGAGTTGTTGTAACAGCTCAAGAAGCAAGTGCTGATTTCTTCCTTTTGGTATTGAAGCGGCTCATTCTTTCTGGTTCACGACCGATCTAAAAGTGCTTTCCTTCTAGCTTGACTTGTTCTATTAGGTATGTGGCTTTGTTGTAAGCGGACCTACCAATCATCCTCTCCCCCTTTCCATAAGGGGAAGTGTAGGCATCAGAGAGGCCCCGTGCAGTGCTTGCCTTTCTACCTCTCTCCGTATTGCATTCATCCCTATCTTTTGATTCTTTCCATCTTTCCGTTCTCTTAGGCCCCCAAGGAAGATTCCATCTTTGGGGAAAAGCACAGCACATCAGCCAGCCTTTCAAGCATCCTACTCCTTGTAATCGTATGAGTCCTGGCCTAATCCTTTAGGGCTATCAGTCAAAGTAGGAAAGATTGTTGTCTGAAAAGTAGTCCATTACGTATGTATGGTAGTTTTTTCCGTATGCCCGTCTAAGCGAGAGTATGGGTTTCCGGCTAGTTTTGGAAGTCTTGTAATGGATTCCTCTGGTTGGGTTGTAGCGCGGGTTTCCGTTGGGTGAACCCTTATCGATCTTCTTCTTGTTTGGTAAGCGGCTTCTTGCCTGGCGCATTACCCTCCTTTAAGTGGATTTGACTACTCTTTGATCTCTTTCCCGCATTCTTTCGTATAGGGAGTGGATTAAGTTTACTTTCTTCCCTACTCTATAAGAAAGTTCCTTCAGCGGTCTAAGCTTCTCTGCCCGCTTTGCATTACGTATATCAGTCGATTCGGTAATCATTCCGTTATCTCTTAGTCCCGTAAGGATTCGAAGTAGTGTCTCAGTGTAACCGGCCCCGCTGGGCAGAAATCCTCTAAGAGTCCCGCAGGTAACCCCGTAGGCTAACTTATCCCTCCGCATATTCGTTGAAGCGAGGCCCCGGTCTTTGCCCCTCATCAAGGATTTCTTCCTCTTATCGCTTCCTTGACAGCCTTTGCCACATTCCCCTAGTCCGTCTAGCTCTCTCCTCGTGCAAGCCTTCTATTAGCAGTTCAAGCAGTCGAATCGGTAATTGCCTAATTTGCTATTCCTTCTTTTCTTCCATGAGGAAGCGGAGAGGTAGCGTGTAGGTTTGACTAATGCAACTAGTCGGCCTGAAGTATAATAGGGAAGCTGGCCTTTCTTCTTTCCTTCAGGTGGTGAAATGCCTATCATAATTGCTGTTGCAGGAGCGATGTCAAAGTGAATCTTGTAGTGAGGGTCTTTCGGGTATAGCAAATTGCGTTTTTGTCTGCTGCTAAGTTTCTCTTTTAACAAGTAGTAAGCGCGGGAGCAGCTCTCTCCCTTACACACTGAAACTAGGGCTGTAAGAAGGGCCCCTCCTACTGGCATCAATCAGCCCCATACTGATTCCAGGCCTATATTAACTAACGAAAGAAAGATAGCTTGCAATTCATTGATCTGAGGGACGAGATATTGTATTTAACTCAAAACAAGTCTGATATTTTGTAATGTTGTGATGTTACTACAAACGCCTTTGAGACTTTCCCACCACGCTGTAGCAGGGCGAAATCTCTGATAGGTGCTGGTGCCCTAGGTAGCTGAGTCTGGGTTGGAGGTCTAGTCTGGAGACCTACGAGTACGACTAGCTGCTCTGACATCGGGATTTCCGCTGCATCAAAGAAGGAGCGATCCATAATCATCAACAAAGAGGAAGGGTTAAGGCTTAGATTAGAGTCAACCCATGCGCCTTTCGCGGGGTGAGCAAAAAGCCTTTCCCTGGATCCTGGTATGAACTCACAAAGCATTGACCCGTCGCCTGCTTCATCTGCGGAGCTTCCTCTTGTTCACAGCAAAGAGAGCGGATTCGTTCACGTCGGACTCTCACCAAAACTAACTAAGCTGGGAAATCAAAATCTCCAGTCGCATTATCTCTAGATAGAATGCTAATGATTCTGTCCTACTAGACTTTATTTATATTTATTGATCCCCTCGGGGGACTGAGCTACCTTGTGAGCTAACTCTTACTGCCACGGAAACCATACCATCCAAAGAGGTAGGGAAGGCAAGTAGAATCCCACGGGTAAGATGCTTATGAGTAGGTGCGGGTTAGTAGCAAGAAGGCTTTTAAAAGCCTCGATCATAATTCGAAATAACATAAGTGAAGATCAGGTTGATTCCATTCTAGAGTCACTAAGGGAAATGACTCTAGATTGAGATCAAAGTTGCCACCTTTTATGTGTCCACCTTAGTCTTTCTGATAGCTTTTTTTTTGGTAAAACCAACGCAACCGTTTAGTCAAAACTAGACTCCTGCAGCTTACAGGAGGGGAAGAATTTTGGAAAAAGAAATCATGCGAAAGGATCTCAATTTTATGACAAATCCGGTTTTCTCAATTCTTCTGTATTGGCTGTATCTTCATTTCATAATTGATCTCTTCCCAACATTGGACTATATGGGGATTTTTGTTTTCAATGCCATTTAGGGAGGCTTTTGATATCAATCTTCCTGCTCTCGTCAAGGTCCGACTCTTTGTCAACTATATGGCCATAGTAGTTTGTTTTCAATTTGTGGATGTGTCATGGTAGTTCTTTTTATATTTATATGTTGCGGGGAACCGTACACCGTACTCCGTACCTTGGCTTTGCAGCGTAGGGTAGATGATGAAATGGTCTTTTTCCCATGATTTCCGTTGGTCAACAACCAACAAAAACTCACTAGAATTATGAACTACTCGTACAGTAAGGACTCTCTTTCTGTCTGGGGGGAATCGTTTGTTGTCAATCATATCATGCCTCAACTGGATAAATTCACTTATTTTACACAATTCTTCTGGTCATGCCTTTTCCTCTTTACTTTCTATATTCCCATATGCAATGATGGAGATGGAGTACTTGGGATCAGCAGAATTTTAAAACTACGGAACCAACTGGTTTCACACCGGGAGAACAAGATCCAGAGCAACGACCCCAACAGCTTGGAAGATATCTTGAGAAAGGGTTTTAGCACCGGTGTATCCTATATGTACTCCAGTTTATTCGAAGTATCCCAATGGTGTAAGGCCGTCGACTTATTGGGAAAAAGAAGGAAAATAACTTTAATCTCTTGTTTCGGAGAAATCAGTGGCTCACGAGGAATGGAAATGAACATATTATATATGATAAAAAAGACCTCAGAGAGCACCAATCATCCTGGGTGGGAGATCACTTGTAGGAATGACATAATGCTAATCCATGTTCCACACGGCCAAGGAAGAATCGGTTTTTAATCTCATTATGACTTGGTTACCTAAACCAATCATCATATCTTATGACTTGGTCGCTCGGAAGAGCATTTTTTTTCGATCAGAATAGTGGAATGGAAGGCAGTAAAAGAATAAAATACTCCTTTTCCAATCGCCCCGCGAAGACAGACGTTCGTTCTCGAGATTCTCCATCGCTCTTTTTAGTGTGGAGGAATAGTACGGGAATGGCGGTTATCAGACGAGTTAATCCTTCCTCTCCCTATCGGTCGAGCTAGTCCGTTCCTCTCTAAATAAAAAGAGGCTAGAATGCTTCCTTCTATTGAGCAAGAAAACGGATGCGCGTTGCTTGCCTTTTTTTTTTACTTGTTTTCTTGGTCGCGGAAGCCCTTGCTTGTGGAGTTGCTTGTTTAATATTTTCATGGCCTTTTTGATCTCATTCGTATTCCGATCGAAGGAAGGAGGCTAGTCCCCGAAAATGCCTTTGGAAGTTGGGGCTAAAAATTCCTCTATTTTTATGTTGATTCCTCCACACTTCCATTCCTTGAAGAGGGAAGGCTAACTGCTTTGCTGGCTGGGAGCTGTATGAGCGGTAACGTCCACGTACGGCTCCGTGAGAAGGGCGGGGGACAGAAATTGCCTTGTTGTACCTCACTCTCGTCTTCAATGGGGTCTGCTCTTTTTTTTTTGGGGGAGTATGCCAATATGATCTTAATGAGGTGCGGGGCTTTGCATCTGAAATTCGTTGGGCTTCCCTTTTCCGGGTCCTGTGTCCCGGCGTTTTTGTGCAATAAACCCCTCCGGCCGAAGACTAGTGGTAGGTGGTCCTGCGGAGCTTTCGGAAAAGGGTAGCCTAGTGTGTAAGCACAGCAATGAACCGCGGCGAACCCTCAGACGACCTATCTAAGATTAGGGGGGGATCCTCAGTAGTGGTGACCCCTTCACTCTTCCACGGACTGATACATGTACCGAATGCTCATACGGGAAAGTTTACTCCTGGGTCTGGAACCTGGGGGGTTGCTCCGATAAATCCTTTCTTTCTCGTCCAGTCAGGGGGGTGCGGACACACCTGCGCGGATTACAGGTGACAGTTACAAGAATGGCGGGGAAGTTAACAGTACCCGACG